GGCACGTAGGTTCAGAGCCAGGCCAACTACGCCAATAGCACTCATCCATAAACCGGTGACGGGTACAAATAGCATAAAGAAATGTAACCAACGTTTATTGGAAAAAGCAACACCAAAGATTTGGGACCAAAAGCGGTTAGCAGTAACCATTGAATAAGTTTCTTCCGCTTGAGTTGGGTTAAAAGCTCGGAAGGTATTTGCACCATCACCATCTTCGAATAGAGTGTTTTCTACAGTAGCCCCATGAATAGCGCATAGCAGAGCCGCGCCTAATACTCCGGCAACTCCCATCATATGAAAGGGGTTCAACGTCCAATTATGAAATCCTTGGAAGAAAAGGATGAATCGAAATATAGCTGCTACGCCAAAACTCGGTGCAAAGAACCAACCAGATTGTCCCAGTGGATAAATAAGGAATACGGAAACAAAAACAGCGATTGGACCAGAGAATGAAATTGCATTATAAGGTCGCAATTGAACAGACCGAGCAAGTTCAAATTGACGTAACATGAAACCTATTAGTGCAAAAGCCCCATGGAGAGCGACAAAAGTCCACAGACCACCTAATTGACACCAACGAGTAAAATCCCCTTGTGCTTCTGGTCCCCATAGTAGCAACAAAGAGTGTGCTAAACTATTAGCAGGGGTGGAAACCGCCGCCGTTAAGAAATTGCAACCTTCTAAATAGGAACTAGCCAATCCATGGGTATACCAAGAAGTTACAAAAGTAGTCCCTGTAAACCAACCCCCTAAAGCGAAATAGGCACAAGGAAAGAGCAATAGGCCGGACCATCCTACAAAAACGAAACGGTCTCTTCGTAACCAGTCGTCCATAATATCAAATAGATCATTTTCTTCTTTAGTAACTCTACCAAGGGCTATAGTCATAGTGATCCTCCTATTCAATTACTTCAACCATTTCCGAGCACCTCATATTACTTCCAAGGCATATGGTAGTTTGATTATCTGTGGACGATTTCTTTCTCGTTCAATGCCTTTTTTCAATGGTCTCGAAGATAGAAATCTTGCATTTTTATCTATGGGGTCACAACCGAGGTCATGGGAAATCCATGAATTTCATTGGATTGATTTTTCTTATACCATAGAAATAAAGAAATAAACATTTGAATTCCGCATTATTCTATGATTCCTATTTCAAAGCCTATCTTTTAAGGGAAAACCCTTCTTTTCTCATTCGCTCTCTATTGCATGGGTGGAAGAACAAAAATAGGATTCTGAAAAAAAAGAAAGATATTGAAAATAAAAATTGACTTTCGAAATCCATTTTTCTGTGTAACGGAAAAGAGTTGCGATTTCTTCTTATTCCTATAGAACGTCTAGTAACAAGAATATGAAATCGTAAATAGCGAAAAATTCTTGCCTTGCGCGGTCTAATCTAAGTCCAAGGAAATACAAAAAACCGCTTATACAACAATTTCATACACATCGAATTTATATATCAGAATAGCGGATAGAGGCATCATTCAAGGGGTCAGGTCTACTTACTTTATCTTTCTTTCCAATTTTATGGTGGGTTTGATAAGAATTTTTTTTTCTATAACCTGCTTGTTTTATTCTAATAAGCCCTATACAGAAATGCCCGCTGAAGAGAAAATATATCTGATTCTCTCTCATCCTATATCGAATTTTACAAAGAAGAAACAAGAATTTTCTCCTTTTTTTTAGTAACATTAAGAAAAAAGAATATAACTAAAATGGAATTGGCAATATAATTTTTATGCACTTTTGAAATGAAAAAAGGAAGGATTTTTTGTAATCGTTATTTCTTGCTTCTGTCATATCGCGAAAACTTTTCGATTTGGAACGGGGAGAGATGGCTGAGTGGACTAAAGCGGCGGATTGCTAATCCGTTGTACAATTTTTTTGTACCGAGGGTTCGAATCCCTCTCTTTCCGCCCCCCCGAATCATTTAGGGCTTTCGAATTGTAAGGAATTCGAACCCCCGGATTTTCTCATAGATAAATGTACGAAATAAATCCAATTTGTAAGAAAAAATTCCCCTAAATTTTGGATTTTTACTCCTCACGTCCAGGATTACGTCCTGGGTCATTAGATAAGAATCCAAAGATAAAGAGGGAAACAAAGAATATCACTACTGTATAAACAAAGAGTTTGAGAGTAAGCATTATATAATCTCCAAGATTTTTTTTTAAGGAATAGATTACCCGTTTTTCCTTACCACACAGATCCACTAGGATGGTTTTTTTATTAAAAAAATCAATTCTAAAAAAAAAAATTGCAAGAATTGCTTTCTAATAAGCAGTCTTATCAATATCAAAAATTAGTTTAGGTTATTGTGTGGGTACCCAAAGGTACCTGCTCAACGTATGTGCAGGGGTAGAAAGGCGGATCCAAATTTATTGCTGCAGCTATACATTCAATGTAGAAGAATTTGAATTTTAGAATCGAAAGTTCATAATATAAGATATAAGCCTTCTCGGCTCTTCTACATTTTTTTTTCTTTTTTTTGGAATGAATACATCATTGAATTTGGCAGACAGAACAGAATAGTAAAGATTTCATCGAAAACTTACAGCAGCTTGCCAAACAAACGCTAATAGAAAAAAGAGTACAGGTATGACAGGCATAACATCCACGATTGGGTTGAAAATGGCATAAGCTTCGGGTAATTTGGCGAAGAAAAAACAAGTCGGATAGAGATCAGAATTAAAACAGATACAGGTTAAACTAAGTATATTAGGCATAACAAGCATTTCGTTCTTGTAGAGTAGATAATTGGATTTTGATTGAGTTATTTTTCTAAGGGAAAAAGGAAAAGAAAAGGTGGATTCAAAATCCTTTTTTCTTCAGGCTTTCCCAAATACAAAATACCTCCTTGTATTCGCATTCTCAAATGAGAATGGAAGAAATTCGACTTTCATATAATATCTTAATAGAATTTCATGTAATGATCAATGCATTTTTTGCATTCTATATTATCCGCATGTTTAGAATCCTAGCAAGAAAATATCCCTGATTTTTTAGGTAATTGAAGTGGGATTGACGAATAATATATAATAAAACTGCTGTTTATTGGTGTCGCATAAAACGAAATGGGGCGTGGCCAAGTGGTAAGGCAGCGGGTTTTGGTCCCGTTATTCGGAGGTTCGAATCCTTCCGTCCCAGATTTTTTTCATGAAACGAAAAATAGAATCGTATTGTGCCCTGCACGACACAAAAGCTTATTAAAGAGAATAATTATTTCTTATGAACTCTTAGATTAGACGCATTTCTAAGGATTCCTTTTCTTTACTCAGAAAACAAAATGAGGTGTCAAGTCCAGTCATCAAATTGAATATCTTTTTTTTTCAGTAAAAATTTGGGTCTGTCGGCACATTCAGGATATGCTCCTACTACTCATTACTCAGATGTGTATGTGTTTTGAATATGTGTTTTGAAATTCGAACGTTTTAGATAAACTTTATGCTCCATATCCATGAAGTGGGAATTCTTACAGGATACATTTGACGCCTAATGTGAAAAAAAAAAAAGAGGGGTTTCCATTGTATGGATAGAGACCTGATTTTTCTATTTTAGGTATTATCTGATTTGCAAATATAATGGAATGTGAGGATTAGAGAGAAATTCGTATATCTGCTCGATTTTTGAATTGATGGAAAAACAAAAATATATGAGGGAAAACACTGTATAAAAAATTAGACCTATCCCTTTTTGATACAGATATTTTTTTGTTTTGTTGTATTATTAGTAAAAAAGAGGGGTCCTTCTTTGGTTAAGCGAAAACGGGTTAAACGAAAACGATCTCGATCTGTGATTCTTTAAATAGCCAGAATGATCCATTCCGGTAAGGATAAGGTAAGAACTGTTCGTTGGATAGAATAGAATGGATTCAAAAAAAAATCATACTTTTCTTATTTTGGATTTTTCATTCTTTCTGTTACCTAAAAGAAAGAATCCTATAAGTAAAAGCAAAGACCTTAATTTTACTTTACACTACATTTTTTTTTACTTCATTTTTTCTTTCTTTTATTACTCCTGTTACTTCAGTCGAAGAACTATGAAAAGTTTATAACTACTAAAAAACTTCCACTCTTTTCATTGGCATAGTTTATTTGTTGGAGAAGAGTGGATCCTTCTCATTTCAGGATTAATCATCTCGAGTTCTCTGTTGAGGATGGAAATTCCATAATAAATAAGTCTTAAGCAAACTATTTTATTCCTCTTTTTCAAACTATGTTTCATTCATATGATAGAATATGGGTTTAAAAAAATTGGATCCTTGCGGAATCTTCCCCAATAAATACTTTTTTCTTTTATCTATATTTCTCCATAGATAGCAAGTTTGAGTTAGTATACAAAACCAATGACTATTCATGATTCCATCCATATTGGATCAATTCTCGATACCACTTTGCAATGAAATTAGAGGAATGTTATGGTAAAACTTCGTTTAAAACGATGTGGTAGAAAGCAACGTGCGACTTGAAGGAGATAATTGATTGTGGATTTTGCTATCCACCATTTTCCATAGTAATGAAAATGCTCTTGGCTCGACATGGTCTGTTCTATTTGTCCCGAACCCAATTTGCGCTGAGTTCTTTGTAAGTAAATAGTACACGATGGAGCTCGAGAAGACAGAATAGATTTTTTATCAAGGGAAAGAATCTAGGGTTAGTGAAAACAAATAAATTAGGCCAACTTTGTCAGTCTATCCTTAATATAGAAATTGAATAAAATAAGAAAAAATATAATTTTGGAAGATTGGAAAACTTTTTAGATTAAAAGTCTATCAGAATCAATCGTTCATATTCGATTTCTCTAGAAGAGCAAAATGCTTTATTGAAGGAAATAAGAAAAAAAGAAAGGGTATGTTGCTACTCTTTTGAAAGAAAAAAGAATAGGAATTCCCGAAGTAATGTCTAAACCCAAGGATTTCACAAATTAAAGATAAAGAATTCCGGAACAAGTAAACATGATTTTCAACCATCTCAACAATAGAATTAGATCAGAATAAGGAATAAAAGTCCATTTGTTCGAGATGAGATAAAGAAAAGAGTTTAGAGACGACTCAAAAAATTTCCAAGGATTTCTCTTTTGAAGTCTGTCAGTCAAAATTAGCCAACTTGAGTCATGAGTATAAATGAAATTTGTTTTTTCTTCTATAAGGAAATTAATGCAAATCATAGTCTAATTTCTATCTACTTGTATTATGGATAGAAATTGGAATCATTTTCTCGAGCCGTATGAGGAGAAAACCTCCTATACGTTTCTAGGGGGGGGCATTGTTTGTCTACATCTATCCCAATAAGCTGTCTATCGAATCGTTGCAATTGATGTTCGATCTCGAAGAGAAGGGAGAGATCTTCAAAAAGTTGGTTTTTATGATCCGATAAAGAATCAAACTTGTTTAAATGTTCCAGCTATTCTCTATTTCCTTGAAAAAGGTGCTCAACCTACAAGAACTGTTTATGATATTTTAAGTAAAGCAGAATTCTTTAAAGATAAAGAAAGAACTTTGAGTTAATTGAAGAACTAAATGAATAAAAAATAAAAAAGTAGGGGAGGGTCCTTAATATCCCTTAATTATTTAGACACAATTTGTCTCTTTTTTAGTCCTATTTTTTTGCTGCATTTATGTCGTGCTAATCCAACAAAAGCCCTTATTTAATTTCCTTATTTGTATCTAATAGGTTTTCTTACCATTGTCTTTCTATTGACAAAGGTCTATTGAACAAATAGAATTAGTAGCTAGATAGGTCTCTTTATCCTCACTCCATATTAGGTATTTCTGTCTACACTTTGCTCAAATGATAGGGTTGCCCCCCCCCCTTGCATGTACTCTCATACAAGATTTTTCTATTCAAAAAAAAAAAATAACAATTTTGCTATTATGATTGAGGCCGCTCCTTTTTTAACCTTAGTGAAATTTAACCGATCCATTTATTTTGGTATTTTAGTGTTTTTAATGGGGGATCCTATTTTTCTTTTGATGTCTTGCTAATTCCATCTTTTGATAGGAGCATCTGGCGTAATTCCATCGATTTTTGGATTTCGATCGTATCTACTAAGATCCTATTTTATCTGGGTTGCTAACTCAATGGTAGAGTACTCGGCTTTTAAGTGCGACTATGATCTTTTACACATTTGGATGAAGCAACAAATTCGTCCAGACTCTTGGTAGAGTCTAGAAGACCACGACTGATCCTCAAAGGTAATGAATGGAAAAAATAGCATGTCGTAATAAAATCAATTTCTTTTTTTTTTTTTTTTTTTGAATAAAAAAATTCCGATTTTTTGGGTCTAGTGAATAAATGGATAGAGCCTGGCTCTAATTCTGGTAAAATAAAAAGCAACGAGCTTAACTTCTTAATTGAAATGACTCCCCGATCTAATTAGACGTTAAAAATACATTAGTGCCTGATACGGGGAAAGGATGGGTTTTCCTATCGGTGGACCTTTTCATTTTTTTTTTAGGAATCCTAATTATTCTTGATTATGGATTTAAAAGGGATGTTATGAATGGAATGTGTAAAAGAAGCAGTATATTGATAAAGAGACTGTATTCCAAAGTCAAAAGAGCGATTGGCCTGCAAAAATAAAAGATTTGTTTTGTTGTTTTTAGTAATTAGAACAAACATAAACTAATTAGATAGAAAAGGAGCAGAGAAAGATATATGGATTAGACTCCCTTTCTTCTCAGGGTTTGTTTAAAAAAATGTAACACCCTGTTATGACCATATTGCACTATGTATCATCATTTGATAAATCGAGAAATGCTTTTTTCTCCGATTCAAGTAGAAATACAAATGGAAAAATGGGAACGGTATTCAGAAAAACAGAAATCTCGTCAACAATACTTCGTTTACCCACTTCTCTTTCAAGAATATATTTATGCATTTGCCCATGATTATGGATTAAAAGATTCCGAACCTGTGGAAATTTTTGGTTGTAATAACAAGAAATTTAGTTCACTACTTGTGAAACGTCTAATTATTCGAATGTATCAGCAGAATTTTTGGATTAATTCGGTTAATCACCCTAACCAAGATCGATTGTTGGATCACAGCAATCATTTTTATTCAGAGTTTTATTCTCAGATTCTATCTGAGGGGTTTGCAATCGTTCTAGAAATCCCATTCTCGCTAGGAGAACTATCTTGTCCGGAAGAAAAAGAAATACCAAAGTTTCAAAATTTACAATCTATTCATTCAATATTTCCCTTTTTAGAAGACAAATTTTTCCATTTACATTATCTATCACATATAGAAATACCCTATCCTATCCATTTTGAAATCTTGGTTCAACTCCTTGAATACCGGATCCAAGATGTTCCATCTTTGCATTTATTGCGGTTCTTTCTCAACTATTATTCGAATTGGAATAGTCTTATTACTTCAATGAAATCCATTTTTCTTTTTTCAAAAGAAAATAAAAGACTATTTCGATTCCTATATAACTCTTATGTATCAGAATATGAATTTTTCTTGTTGTTTCTTCGTAAACAATCTTCTTGCTTAC